CAATCAAAAAAAAAGGAAGGGTTTCTTTTAGGCAAGGGATTAAAGAAAGGAAAAAGGAATTCAAAGATCGAAAGTACAAAAAAAAACAAAAAAGCGAAAAGATTCTCATCTTTTTGTATCATTTTGGCGGCATGGCCGAGCGGTAAGGCGGGGGACTGCAAATCCTCTTTTCCCCAGTTCAAATCCGGGTGTCGCCTGATCAACAAAAAATCTGAAATCCCTTATTCTGGTTTTCTAATTGATATAACTCCTCGAGTTTTCCCCAACAAAACAAAAACAAGTGCAGGAAAAAGGCTCTTGATACTTTTTTTTTTTTTTCTTTTTGACTGTTGCGGAGAATTCCACGGATATATTATAATATTAGTGAACACTAATTATTTTACATTTTTTTCATATTCATAGAGATAGGGGACATTAGTCATATGGATATAGTAAGTCTCGCTTGGGCGGCATTAATGACAGTCTTTACATTTTCCCTGTCACTCGTAGTATGGGGAAGAAGTGGACTATAGAAGTATTTTGAATTGATTTGAGGAATCAAACTGGATTTATTGTTTTCTCGATCGTTCTTTTTTTACTATTTAATTAGTTTTTACGATTTACTACTGGGGGGAGGAATATATTCTATGAATAATACCCTTTCTCCATCACTGCAATACGGTTACTTCGCTTATATTATTATCTTAAATTAAAAAAAAGGGGGGGCACAAAAATGAAACCTTTTTTTTTTTTCAAACCAAACATTTTAAACAAAATCAAGAGATTTTTTGAAAACGTGAGTTTATGGGAACTCTTTTTGCCGTTTTTACGGCCGTTTGTACAGCCTACACTTTCTGGTTCCGGCTCGATCAGGAGTGCTATAAATACGAAGATGTGGAAACAATTGGAAAAAGAACAATTGGAATAAAATAAAAAAGAGGAGAATGTGAAATCAGAAAAAAAGAAAAGTGATAAAGAATTAGAAATAAAAAATACAAAAAACGCAGCAAAATAAAAATCCAAAGCATATAAAATTTCGACCTAGGCCCCCCCTTACTTAATTTTTTTTTTCAGAAGATACAATAAAACGAACGGACTAATGGAAATTATGAGAAGGGAGATTGATATCGGTCAAAGAAGATATGTCTATTGGAGATATGGTAGAAAGAAAATATGTTTCTTTCTACCATACTATCAGGTTTTAGAGAATACGGCTGATTCTAGTCCATTCATTAATCTTTGCTAAGAAGTCAAGTTTTAATCACTTTGACTGACTGTTTTTACGTATATTATAAGTAAAAAGGCGGTAGGAACTAGAATGAACAGCGCGGTAGCAATAAAAGCAAGAATATTTACTTCCATAATTTCATTTTTTTTTTTTTACTTTACAATAACTCGGGATTTAATCCCATAGAGATGATAAAATTGTCGCCTGTCAATTCAATGCCATGCAATGAATTACATTACATTTCAAAGACATCGAAACGGATCAATATCATGAATAACAATATCTAAGCTATCAAATGGATTCACCGTCGAGAATTGAATAGTATAACATAGAAAGATCCTTTATCCACACCTAATCCAAAATTCAATTCGATTCTTGGTCCAATCAAAAGAATTTCTTTCCGTTATTTATAAATTCTTGTCCTCTCTTTCTTTTCTATAACCTACTGCCTTTCTTGTACAATCAGTCTCATCTGATCGTTTTTCCACTTCCGCAGTTTCCAAATGGTTTACAAATAAAAGAAGTGCGAGTCCCTGTAGAAAAGGATCAATCTAATATTCCATCAAATTCACCAGTTTACTTTTTTGACAAGGACTTAAAAAAAAAAAAAAAAAAATAAACAAAGCAATAAATATGCAATTTGATTTGAATAAGATCGATTGTTTCCAATTCACTCTAATACTAGTAATTAGTAATTGAACAACAAAAGAAAACACGAAAGAAAGGGTAAAGACTCTTTGATTCAAAGCCTTCTCAAAGTCTTCTATCAAAGTAACTATGCTATGTTAAATTCATTTTGATGTTAAATTCATTTTGTATCGTACAAGAAATGAATTTCATTTGTGTGTGTATATGCGTTCACAGAAAGCATAACAAACATATGTTACTCTATTCTATTATATACACAGATCACGGACAATCGAAAAACCGCATCCGGTGCACGATCTCTTGGAATTTAAAATATGATGGATTCTACCAGTACTTGGATCAATTCACATATCTTTCTCTGTGCCATCAATTGGTACTGATTAAAGGAATGAAAATTACCCTATTTGTTTAATCAGAAATGAGAAAAAAGGAAAAAAGAAGGAGACCTTTGGGGATGAATTGCTGGTTTTTGTGTTATTGGATCCGTCGGGACTGACGGGGCTCGAACCCGCAGCTTCCGCCTTGACAGGGCGGTGCTCTGACCAATTGAACTACAATCCCAGTGAAATAAAGGAAAGTGTACAGCATACATATTCTTATGCTTTCATTCAATCTTTTTTCGATTTCTTAGATTAGAAGGGACGCGCTGTAACAAAACCAAACAGAAGTACGAGTGATCTAGTTTTATCCACACGGGTATGCACGTTAGTCAGAGCAGCAGGGATTACTAGTAACTAGTAATCCTTTCGTTGTTGCCAAATCGATCGATAATCCATTTTTCAATGATTTTTTCTTTTCCTTACTTTACCCTTTTGATTAAACTTTCTATTTATAAAAATTCTGATAGGAATCTAGATGGTTATCATGGTCAGAATTTATGGAATAAATAGAGCAACTAAAAAAAAAGAATAGTAGGGATGGATGGATCGGAATCGGAAAAGTGGACTTTTTTATTCTTCCCCATTTGGCATTTCTGAGAAAAAAATGGGTTATATCATTTCATGGCGGATCCGCGAATTTTTGGGCCGAGCTGGATTTGAACCAGCGTAGACATATTGTCAACGAATTTACAGTCCGTCCCCATTAACCGCTCGGGCATCGACCCAGAAAGAATCAATTCTAGCTTTATTGATAATCCACGATCAACTTCCTTTCGTAGTATCCTACCCCCAGGGGAAGTCGAATCCCCGCTGCCTCCTTGAAAGAGAGATGTCCTGAACCACTAGACGATGGGGGCATACTTGCCTAACCGCCATCATACTATGTTCATAGTATGAGCAGTTTTTTGAAATTGTCAATATACAATAGAATGGAATGATATGACTAGACCCGCCGGGTTTTCTTTTATGATTCCTTTTTTGATTCGGTATTTATTCAGTATTTATACTCATGAATCGAATCAGTCATTTTAATCGTCACTCCATTGTATTATTCCCTATAGACTAACAGAAATTTATTACATACTTATTACATACAATATTGTTCCATACAATTCCATACAATATTATTCCATACAATAAGTATAATAAAAAACAATACAAAAGAGTAAATAATTTATCGTTACCCAAGCCATCAATACAAACTGCTCTTCATTATATTTATAATAATAAAGAAAAAGAAGGAAACAAGATTCCGTTAAACAAGATACAAAGTATATGGCCTTTGCGAGTTCGGGAATCGAGTCATGAAAAAGAAACCATATTAATAAAAAAAGAAGCATACAAAAAAACCTTTTTTTTTTTAGAGATTAGCTTGACTTTGTGTTACTATTTTCGTTCGCCTATATAATGTGTTAAGTAAATCATTTGCATATGTTAAGCAAATTCACATTTTCATTTCGGAATAACCCACCAGTCACTATCAGTTTACTGCATATACTTATATATGTAAATATCTATTTATATATGAGTCTACTGCATATACTTATATATGTAAATATCTATCTATATATGAGTCTATAGATAGATCTTTTCTGTCTAGTGATTCATTCAGTAATTGAATAAAACAGCCCTTTTAACTCAGTGGTAGAGTAACGCCATGGTAAGGCGTAAGTCATCGGTTCAAATCCGATAAGGGGCTTTGGCCTTCTTTTTTTTTCATTTTTCATAAAACTTCAGTGCGAAAGGAGTATTCATATGTAACCAAAGAAGAGAGATATTGTTGATATTTGTAATAAAAAAAATCATATATTTCGAAAAGAAAGTTGAACATTTTTTTAGTATAATATAATCAATAATGATAAGTCGTCTCTTGAATCGAATCGACAAATAACACAAATAAATAATAAAGAAAAATCAATAAAAATATACAGAAATAAATTAAATATCAATTTTTTATATTATTTATCTATATTATTATTTTATATTAAGTATATTAAAAAAAGTATATTAAGTGTTAAGATCAATATTATATTAATTTAATATATTTTATATATAGTATTCTGATATATATATATATATATATATATATATATATTTCTGATTTTCTATGTTTCTATTCTATTTTTTTTCCATTATATTCTATATTCTTCCAATCAACTCCATTCTAAAGAGTTGTAAACATTATAAATCAACAAAAGAAAAAGTAAGTGGATCTAACCCATTGAATTGGAACTATATCCACTATTATGATATTAAAATTCGATCGAGGTGAAATTGGAACAGTAGATCTTTTTTTATTTCATATTTTTTTTTGACTCCGCAAGAATCCGTCGATATTTCCGATTAAATCTTCTTGTTCCTAAATGTTCCATAGGAGTCAATTAATATTCTATTTCTCTATAGGGAAACGTTTATTTCAAGTTACAACCTTTTTCAATATCTTATCTTTCTTTAATTCCAGAGCACAACAAGATCTTTTGATGCTTTTGTTCTGACAATATTATATAGAGTGGATACGAAAAAGAAACTTTCCTTTTTTCATTTAGAGTACCCTATTTATTTAATTTTATTTAATTTAATATTGCATGAAATTGAAAAATAGGAACTTCTCACCTTTTCCGATATATAAAGATATAGAAAAGGAAATAGAAAAATATTCGAAGTGGATTTCGTGCTTTGACTTGTGAAATGAATGAAAAAAAAAAATAGACTCTGGAATTTGACACTCATCCGCAGGAAAGATAGGAAAGAAGACAATAAAAAAA